GACGCAATGGAATTCTGGGATAACATTCCATATGCACAAAAAACAAGAAGTCTTCTGTTACTAGCTCAATCAATTTTTAGAAGATATATTAAATTACCCTTATTCATAATAGTTAAGAATATTGGCCGTATTTTATTACGGCAATCTCCGGAATGGTATGAGGATTTCCAAGATTGGAATAGAGAAATTTATCTAAAGTGCAGCTATAATGGTCTTCAATTCTCCAAAACGGAATTTCCTAAAAATTGGTTAAGAGAAGGTTTTCAGATCAAAATCCTATATCCTTTTCATTTGAAACCTTGGCACAGATCTAAACTACGACTCTCTGATAGCGATCGAAAGCAACAGGATTATTTTGATTCTTGTTTTTTAACAGTTTTGGGAATGGAAACAGAATATCCTTTTGGGCCTCCTCGAAAAACACCTTCCTTTTTTGAACCTATTTTTAAAGATATAGACTATAAAGTCGAAATCAGAAAATTCAATTTTAGAGTTCGAAGAGTTTTAAAAAAAATAACAAAGAAACAAACAAAAGCTGTTTTATTTGTAAAACAAATAAGAAAAGAACTTTTAAAAGGAACAAAAATTCCATTATTTATACCGAGAGAAATATATGAATCAAGTCAAACTCAAACAGAAAATGATTCTATAATCAGTAATAAGATAATTCATGAATCACTTAGTCAAAATCGAGCTACAGGTTGGACAAATTATTTACAGACAAAAGAAGAAATGAAACATAGAATTGATAGAAGAAACACAATCAGAAATCAAATAGAAAAAATGAAAAAAAATAAAAAGAATAATGGAGAATCACCCCCAAAAATTTGGAAACTATTAAAAAGAAAAAATATTGAATTATTAATTCAATTTTGCATTGAAAAAATATACATTGATATCTTTCTATGTATCATTAATATGCGCAGAATCACTCTATACCTTTTTATGGAATCAACAAAAAAAATTGTTGAGAAATACATTGACAATAATAAAAGAAATCAAGATCAAGAAAGGATTAATAAAACAAAACAAAATCAAATTGACTTTATTTCGCCTATGACTATAAAAAAGATATTTGATAATCTTAGAAATAGTAAGCGAAAGTCACATATTTTTTTTTATTTATCTGACTTGTCACAAAAATATGTATTTTTAAAATTATCACAAACCCAAGCAATTAACTTCAATAAGGTAAGATCTATTCTTCAATATAATGGACCATCTTTTTTTCTTAAGAATGAAATAAAGGATTCTTTTGGAAGACAAGGAATATTTGATTCCGAAATAAGACATAATAAACTTCCAAATTATGGAATGAATCCATGGAAAAACTGGTTAAGAGGTCATTATCAATACGATTTATCTCAGATTACATGGTCTAGATTAGTCCCCCAAAAATGGCGAAATGGGATAAATACCTCTCAAAATAATGATTTAAAGAAATGGTATTCCTATGAAAAAGACCCTTTTTTTGATTACAAAAAAAAACAAAATTTGAAAGTCTATTTATTATCAAATAAAGAGGATAATTTTGAAAAAAACTATAGATATGATCTTTTATCATATAAATATATTCATTCTGAAACTAAGAAGAAATCCTGTATTTATAGAACATCATTCGAAAGAAATAAGAAGCAGGAAAATTCCACCAGAAATAAAGAAAACTTTTTTAACATACTCAAGAATATTCCTATGAAGAATTATCTAGGAAAAAGTGATATTATATATATGGAAAAAAATACGGATAGAAAATATTTGGGGTGGAAATTTAATACAAAAATTCAGGTTGAACCTAATAAGGACCAAATAAAGGATCAATTTCATATTTTTTATCTTCCAATTGATTCAAATTGCGAAATCAATTACAAAAGGGTCTTTTTTGATTGGATGGAAATATATTTTGATTGGATGGGAATGAATGAAAAATTCTTAATTTTAAATCACCTCATATCAAATCCGAAAGTTTTTTTCTTTCCAGAGTTTGTGATACTATATCATAAATATAAAGAGAAACCTTGGTTTATCCCAAGCAACTTACTTTTTTTTAATTTGAATATAAAACCAAATTTTAGTGAAAATCAAAATAGCAAGGCAAAGCAAGAGCAGGATGATAATTTTTTAAATTTTAGCCCAGCAAATTCAAAACAATATTTTGAATTAAAGAAGCAAAACAATATTGAAGAATATTTTTTAGAATCGATTGAAAAACTAAAAATATTCTTTAAAGGAGATTTTCCTTTGCAGTTAAGATGGACTGGACGTTTGAATCAATTGAATCAAAAAATGATGAATAATATCCAGATATACGGTCTCCTGGTTAGCCTCATAAATGTAAGAAAAATTACTATATCCTATATTCAAAGAAAAGAAATTAATCTGGATATAATGAGGAGGCGTTTAAATCTTACACAATTAACGAAAAAGGGAATATTAATTATGGAACCTGCCCGTCTATCTGTAAAAAATGACGGACAGTTTTTTATGTATCAAATAATAGGTATTTCATTGGTTCATAAAAGTAAGCACCAAAGTAACCGAAACCCCAAAAATGTTGCTAAGAAAAATTTTGATGAATCCATTCCAAGACATAAAATAAAAACTCTAAATAGAGACAAAAATACTTCTGATTTGCTTGTTCCTGAAAAGATTTTATCGTCTAGACGTCGTAGAGAATTGAGAATTCTAATTTCTTTCAATTTGAATTTAAAGAATCAGAATGCTGTGCATAAAAATAAATTATTTTGCAAGGAGAACAGGCTAAAAAACTGGAGTCAATTTTTGGATGAAAGTAAAAATATCGACAGAAAAAAAAATGAATTAATTAAATTAAAGTTCTTTTTTTGGCCTAATTATCGATTAGAAGATTTAGCTTGTATGAATCGCTATTGGTTTGATACCAATAATGGGAGCCGTTTGAGTATGTTAAGGATATCTATGTATCCCTGATTTAAATTTTGAGTTTCCTATATATTCTGGTGTTCTATTCTATCAATCATCTTTTTCTTTTTTCTTCTGTCGATGATCTGTAAATATCCATGTTATATGCAAGCAACCCGATACACATATTCGCTGTCTTACATCCCAGTCTAGGATACTCCAATAATAAGGAAATGGCGTATCAATCAATTAAAGCTATAAATTAATCTTTGTACTAAACTATTTGATATCGTCTTTTTGTATCACTATCCAAATGAACTCCAAAATCGGATTTAGTAATGTTAATTGATAAAAACAGGAATCTATAATAAATAAATTATGATTATTGTGTATACTACATTAAAATTTCTGACATTATTATTACTGATCAATAAAATAAATATCTGTAAAAAGGGGAGTGTGAAATTCTTTTATGGTAAAAAATTCATTTATTTCAATTATTTTGCAAGAACAAGAAGAAAACAAAGAAAACAGTGGATCTGTTGAATTTCAAGTAGTAAGTTTCACCAACAAGATACGAAGACTTACTTCACATTTGGAATTGCACAAAAAAGATTATTTATCTCAGAGAGGTCTGCGGAAAATTCTGGGAAAACGTCAACGGCTACTGGCTTATTTGTCAAAAAAAAATAGAGCACGTTATAAAGAATTAATAGGGCAGTTGAATATTCGAGAGAGAAAAACTCGTTAATTTGAAGAGTTAGTTTGATTAAAAGTTTGATGAACTTCTTTTCGCTTTCAGCAATTCATGGAAGAATGAATCAGGAAAAACCTATGACTGTACCAGCTACAAGAAAAGACCTCATGATAGTCAATATGGGACCTCACCACCCATCAATGCATGGTGTTCTTCGACTCATTGTTACTCTAGATGGTGAAGATGTTATTGACTGTGAACCCATATTGGGTTATTTACACAGAGGTATGGAAAAAATTGCAGAAAATCGAACAATTATACAATATTTGCCTTATGTAACACGTTGGGATTATTTAGCTACTATGTTCACAGAAGCAATAACTGTAAATGCGCCAGAGCAATTGGGCAATATTCAAGTCCCTAAAAGGGCTAGTTATATCAGAGTCATTATGTTGGAGTTAAGTCGTATAGCTTCGCATTTGTTATGGCTTGGCCCTTTTATGGCAGATATTGGGGCACAGACCCCTTTCTTCTATATTTTTCGAGAAAGAGAATTGATTTATGACCTATTCGAAGCTGCCACCGGTATGCGAATGATGCACAATTATTTTCGTATTGGTGGAGTCGCTGCTGATTTACCCCATGGCTGGATAGAAAAATGTTTGGATTTTTGCGATTATTTTTTAACAGGAATTGCTGAATATCAAAAGCTTATTACACGGAATCCCATTTTTTTAGAACGAGTTGAAGGAGTAGGCATTATTGGCGGAGAGGAAGCAATAAATTGGGGTTTGTCGGGACCAATGCTACGAGCTTCCGGAATACAATGGGATCTTCGTAAAGTTGATCATTACGAGTGTTACGACGAGTTTGATTGGGAAGTCCAATGGCAAAAAGAGGGCGATTCATTAGCTCGTTATTTAGTACGAATTAGTGAAATGACGGAATCCATAAAAATTATTCAACAGGCCCTTGAAGGAATTCCGGGAGGGCCCTATGAAAATTTAGAAATCCGCCGCTTTGATAGAGTAAAAGATACTGTATGGAATGAGTTTGACTATCGATTCATTAGTAAAAAACCCTCTCCGACTTTTGAATTGTCGAAGCAAGAACTTTATGCGAGAGTCGAAGCACCAAAAGGAGAATTGGGAATTTTTCTGATAGGAGATAAGGGTGTTTTCCCTTGGCGATATAAAATTCGCCCGCCGGGGTTTATTAATTTGCAAATTCTTCCTCAGTTAGTTAAAAGAATGAAATTGGCTGATATTATGACGATACTAGGTAGTATAGATATTATTATGGGAGAAGTTGATCGTTAAAATGATAATTGATACAACAGAATTACAAGCTATCAATTCTTTTTCTAGATTGGAATCCTTAAAAGAAGTCTATGGGATCATATGGATGCTTATCCCTATTTTTACTC